TTAAATTTATACTACATTAAGAGACAAATTTAATGGAGAATTTTAATTAATTTAAAATTTATACTACATTAAGAGACAAATTTAATGGAAAATTTTAATTAATTTAAAATTTATACTACATTAAGAGACAAATTTAATGGAGAATTTTTTTTTTTTTTTTTTATTAATAAATAATTTTTTATTATATCAATTTTACTAATTTAAAAATTTTGTATTTATTTATATAAATTTCTTAAATTTTAGTATAAATAAATATTTATTTAAATTTTATTTATTAATATATAAATATTTATATATTATAATATATAAATAATTTATTAATATATAAATATATATATTTTATTTAATTATTAATAAATATATTAGATATGGATATTCTTATTTTTTTTAAATTTAAATTTATTATATATTTATAAGCAACATATTTATTAATATATTAAAATAATGATTCTTAAATATATAAATTATTTAATAATATATATTTATTTAATAAAATATATGTAATTATTAAATAAATATTTATTAATATATAAATTATATATTAATATATAAATATTTATATATTATAATATATAAATAATTTATTAATATATAAATATATATATTTTATTTAATTATTAATAAATATATTAGATATGGATATTCTTATTTTTTTTAAATTTAAATAAACACCAATGGATCCCAATAGCTTTAACCTTAAATATGGCACAAAAATATTTTATATTCATTTATATGACAAATAAATGTTTTTATTTAAAAATAATATTAAATTTATTTATTTTTTTATATATATATATATATATATATATATAATAGAATTAAACTATTTCAAAAAACTTCAAAAATTTTTATGCATTATACATTAATATATATATATATATATATATATATATATAATTAATTAATTTTAGATCAAAAATTTAATTTACCTGTAACTTTAATTTTATTTTCTAGACCAATATTAGTTTTGTCTATAAATTCATTAATTAGAATATGAATATGTATAGAAATTAATACATTGATATTTATTTTATTAATTATCTTAAATAATAAAGATATAGACAATGATAGATCAATAAAATATTTTTTAATTAGATGTTTCAGATCAACAATTTTTATTCTAAGATTCAACATAAACTTATTTTATTCAAATACTTTATTTATTTATATTATAAATTTAATAATAATTATAAAATTAGGAATTTTCCCATTCCATTATTGATTTATTGATTTAATAATTAAATTAAATTGATTACTTTGTTTAATTTTATCTACATGACAAAAAATTATTCCATTTTTTATTCTTTTATGCTGCTGAAATAAAAATTTAATAATTATTTTTTTAATTATAAATGGATTTTTAAGTATAATATTTGGAATAAATCAAACTAGATTAAAAAAAATTTTAGCATATTCTTCAATTAACCATATAAGATGAATAATCTTAATATTAATAATTAATAAAATTTTTTTTTTTGCTTATTTAATAATTTATTCACTTATTAACTCTTCTATAATATATTTATTAAATTTTTTAAATCTAAAAAATTTTTTTGATTTATTTAAATTTAAAAATAAATTTTTAAAATTTTATTTAATATTTTTACTTTTCTCCTTAGGAGGGCTCCCCCCATTTTTTGGATTTATCTCAAAATGAATTTCAATATTTGAAATTACTAGATCATTAAATTTTTTTACTTTATTAATTTTATTATTTTATTCATTAATTTTTTTAAGTTACTATATTCGATTCATATATTGAGGTATATTAATAAATTACTCTTCAATTAAAGAGTATAGATTTATATTTAACCTTAATTTTCTAAATAATATAAAATTATACAATTTAATTACTTTATTTTGTATTTTTAATTTATTTAGAATTATATTTTGATTTTTTTTTTAATTTAAAAATTTTAAGTTAAAATTAAACTATTATCTTTCAAAGATACAAATATATACTTAAAATATAAATTTTATTTTTTATTAATAATTAGTATTAAAGAAAATTTTCTTATAAATAAATTTACAATTTATTACTTTTATCAGACATAATACTAATAATTTTTTAAAAATTTGGCTATACTCAACTAATCATAAAGATATTGGATTAATATATTTTTTATACGGATTATGAGCAGGAACTTTAGGTCTATCTTTAAGAATAATTATTCGGTTTGAATTATCTTCTGTTGATAGTTTATTAAGAGATGACCAAATTTATAATAGAATTGTAACTATACATGCCTTTGTAATAATTTTTTTTATAGTCATACCAATTATAATTGGAGGATTTGGAAACTGGTTAATTCCCTTAATACTTGGATCAATAGACCTTGTATTTCCGCGATTAAATAACGCTAGATACTGATTTTTAATCCCTTCAATATTTTTTATACTTTTAAGAAGATTAATTGGTATAGGAAGAGGGACAGGATGAACAGTTTATCCTCCTTTATCCTCTAATATTAGACATACTAGAATATCTGTTGACATAACAATTTTTTCTTTACATTTAGCCGGTATTTCTTCTATTATAGGAGCCGTAAATTTTATTACTACAATTTTAAATATACAATTAAATGGAATAAAATTTGATATAATTTCTTTATTTGTTTGATCTGTTTTTATTACTGCTGTTTTACTATTACTCTCTCTCCCCGTTTTAGCAGGAGCTATTACTATATTATTAACTGACCGAAACCTAAACACTTCATTTTTTGACCCCTCAGGAGGAGGAGACCCAATCCTTTACCAACATTTATTTTGGTTTTTTGGTCATCCAGAAGTATATATTTTAATTCTTCCAGGATTTGGAATTATTTCTCACATAATTTATAACGAAAGAGGTAAAAAAGAAACTTTTGGTTTACTCGGAATAATCTATGCAATAATTTCAATTGGTATACTTGGATTTATCGTTTGAGCCCATCATATGTTTACAGTTGGTATGGATGTAGATACCCGAGCATACTTTACATCTGCTACAATAATTATTGCTGTCCCAACTGGAATTAAAGTTTTTAGTTGAATAGCAACATTAAGAGGAGTAAAATTTAATTTAAATTTAAATATCCTATGATCTAGAGGATTTATTTTTCTTTTCACAATTGGAGGTTTAACTGGAATTGTTTTATCAAATTCATCCGTAGATATAATTTTACATGATACTTACTATGTTGTAGCCCATTTCCATTATGTTTTATCAATAGGAGCATTATTTTCTATTATTGGAGGATTTATCTTTTGATTCCCTTTATTTTTAGGAGTATCACTTCATATAAAATGAATAAAATTACAATTTTTTTTAATATTTTTAGGGGTTAATTTAACTTTTTTCCCACAACATTTTCTTGGCCTAAGGGGAATACCCCGACGATATTCAGATTACCCTGATTGTTATATATCATGAAATATAATTTCATCAATTGGATCTATTTTAACTTTTATTAGAATAACTCTATTTTTATACAGTATTTGAGAAAGAATTTTATCTAAACGTTTAATTATTTTTAATAAATTTGTAGGATCTTCAATAGAATGACTAATAAATTATCCTTGTAATTTTCATTGTAATACAATTCTTCCTCAATTAATTAAATAATTTAACTTATTTTTTACTTTTTTTATCTTTTGTGGCAGATTAGTGCAATGAATTTAAGATTCATATATAAAATTTTTAATTTTCTGAAGAAATGTGTACTTGATTAATAATAACATTTACCGACTCTAATAGATTCAATTCTTTTATAATAACAAATTTCTATGAATTTATAATATTAATTTTATTAATAATTACAATATTAATTTCTTATATAATATTAATATTTTTTTTTAATAAATTAATTGTTCTAAACATTTTGCATAATAATTTTATTGAAATTATTTGAACAATTATTCCTATAATTATTTTATTTTTTTTAGCAATCCCCTCACTGAAAATTTTATACATTTTTGAAGAAATTTTATCTCCTTATATGTCTATTAAAATTATTGGTCACCAATGATATTGAAGATATGAATATAGAGATTTTAACAATTTAAATTTTGACTCTTATATACTAAATCATGATAATTTAAATAATTTTCGACTCCTTGATGTAGATAACCATTTAATTTTACCTTATATATTTAAAATTCGTGGACTAGTATCTTCTATAGATGTAATTCATTCATGAGCTATACCAAGACTTGGAATTAAAGTTGATGCAACCCCAGGACGATTAAATCAATTTATTTTATTTATAAATCGACCTGGACTATTTTATGGGCAATGCTCAGAAATTTGTGGATTAAATCATAGATTTATACCTATTGTTTTGGAAAGGGTTAACTTAAAAACATTTTACATATGAATTATAAAATCATTTTAATATTTTTATATAATTAATCTTTAATAAATTAATTTAATTAAAATATTAAATTGTCAATTTAAAATTATCTTAAAATGATATTTATTAAAAAAAATTTAATATTAATATTATTAAATATCTTATATTAAAGAATTGAATTTTTAATTCAAAGATAGTTTTAACACTTTTAATAAACTTAATAAATAATTAATTAAAATATTAAAATTTAACTTTAAATTTTATTTATAACATTAAATATAAATATTTATTTTATTCCCCAAGTTTCACCTATAGACTGATTAATAATACTATTATTTTGAAATTTTTTATTTTTATTTACAATAATTTTTATTTATTATTTATTTACTTACTCTTACTCTTTTTTTAAAAAAAAATCTACTCTAAATTTATTTTCTACTAAATGATATTAAATTTATTTACTATATTTGACCCTAATTTAAGTTATTTTAGATTTAATTGAATATCTTCTAATTTATTTATACTTATTATTCCTCAAATATTTTGATTTTACCCATCACGAATTATTAATATTTTAACATTTTTTATAACAAACATATGATTAGAATATAAAATGATCCTTTCAAATAAATTTAATTTAATAAATTTAATTTTTTTTATTTCAATATTTTTTTTTTTTTTTTTTAGAAATTTTATAGGATTATTTCCATATATTTTTACTAGATCTAGACATTTACATTTCTCTTTATCCTTCTCTTTACCTATATGATTTGGTTTAATATTATTTGGATGATTAAATAACACAAATCATATATTTACTCATTTAGTCCCAATAGGAACACCATTTATTTTAATATTTTTTATAGTTATTATTGAAACATTAAGAAATATTATTCGTCCTTTAACTTTATCAATTCGATTAGTAGCTAATATAATTGCTGGTCATTTATTACTAACTCTATTAAGAATATTTGCTCCAAAATTTATAATAATATATTTTATTATTTTGATTATTCAATTATTATTATTAATTTTAGAAATTTCTGTATCAATTATTCAATCTTACGTATTTGTAATTTTATTAATTTTATATATAAAAGAAATTAATTAATGAATTTTTTTTCCCCTTTCCATTATGTCACAATCAGCCCATGGCCATTAATAATAGCTTTAAGATTATCTATCTTAATATTAAACTCATTAATATTTATTAATGAAATAAATTTCATACCCATAATATTAAGAATAATTTTAATTTTACTAATTATGTATCAATGATGACGGGATGTAATCCGTGAAAGTACATATCAAGGAATACATACAATTACAGTAGTAACAGGATTAAAATTTGGTATATTAATATTTATTACATCAGAATTAATATTTTTTCTTTCCTTTTTTTGAACATTTTTCCATTTAATACTATCCCCAAGAATTGAAGTAGGATCCCTTTGCCCTCCATTTATAATTTTAACTTTTAACCCTTTCAATATTCCTTTATTAAACACATTAATTTTACTTTCATCAGGGGTAACCATCACTTTATGTCATCATTTAATTTTACAAAATAAGTTAAAATCTAGACTTTTAATAATTAAATTAACATTACTATTAGGAATAGTTTTTTCTATACTCCAACTTTTAGAATATAAAGATTCTTTTTTTACAATTAATGACTCTATATATGGTTCAATTTTTTTTATTACAACTGGATTTCATGGATTACATGTTTTAATTGGATCAACATTTATTTTAGTCACTATAATTCGTCTTAAAACCCCCCACTTTACATCTTTCCACCATTTTGGATTTGAAGGATGTTCTTGATACTGACATTTTGTAGATGTAATTTGACTATTTTTATATATCTTTATATATTGAATAATTTATTAATATAATAATTATTAATAATTAATTTTAAATTTGCAATTTAATGTTTTTATAAACTAATTATAAATTTATACAGTATAAATTTGTACATTCAACTTCCAATTGAAAAGTTTAAAATATTAATATAAATAATTCTAATAATTTATATAATAATATTTATAATAATTATTTTATTATCAATATACTTTATAAATTTTCTTCTTTATAAAAAATTATATTATAATCGATCCAAAATATCAACTTTTGAATGTGGATTTGAAACATTTGAATCAATTCGATTACCTTTTTCTATTAATTTTTATTTAATTGCAATCTTATTTTTAATTTTTGACCTTGAAATTATTTATTTATTCCCCATAATTATATTAACTAAAATAATTACTTACAAAATCTGATTTTTCTGTTCAATATTAATTTTATTAATTTTATATTTAGGATTAGAATTTGAAAAATCTGAAGGATCATTAAAATGATTTATTTAAGAATAATAGTTTATTAAAACATTTAATTTGCATTTAAAAAATATTAATTTTAATTTATTTTATACAATTAAGAATCATTTAGAATTTCAATTTCGACTTGAAAATAAGGTTATTAATTCACCCTTAATTAAAAATAAGTATGAACTTTTGAAAATTTCTAATTTTATAAAATTATAGTTTAAATCTATTTTTATTTTTATTTATATAGTTTAAAAAAAACATTATTTTTTCATAATAACAATAATACTAAATTATTTATAAATATTTAAAGATACATTAATCATCTTAATATTTTCAATATTAAACTTTATCTTAAGCTATTTAAATTAATTGAAACCAAAATTGAGGTAAATTATTGTTAATAATTTTATTGAATGAAATTCCAATTAATTTAAATATACCATAATTATTATAATATAAGAAGATAAGGTCATTATAATTAAAAAGTTTAAATTTAAACTTTTTAATTCATTTAATTTTTTTAATAAATATAAAAATTTTTTCGATGAAATTACTTCAAGTCACCCATTATTTTTTACCTCATCTGTCTTAACTCTTAAATTTAACACAAAAATATTATAAATTTGGTAAATAGCAGGTAACACCCACATATAATTAAAAAATATTATTAAGTTAATAATTATAAATTTTATACTTAATTTATTTATTAAATTTTTACTAATTAAAATTCTTACAATAAATAATTTATAAATAATAATTTTTACCCTAAAGGGTAAAATAATTAAATTAATTGAATTAAATATTACTCAATTTATAATAGACCCATATAAAACTGAATTAATAAATAATAAATAAATTGATTGATTTATTTTATTATTAATATAATTTTTCCTAAATATTGGTATTACGGGAACTTTAATTGTTACATAATAAATTACCCGAAATGAATATAATATTGTTAATATTATACAAATTATTAATCTATTATAAATAATAAAATTTATATTAAATATATTAAAAAAATCAATAATTAAATCTTTTGAATAAAATCCCCTTAAGAAGGGTATTCCACATAAAGTAACTATAGCCGTATTAAAAATTATTAATGTTAAAGATAAATTTTTATTTGTAAAATTTATTGGTCGAATATCTTGCATATTAAAATTATTATGAATTATAATCCCTGAACATAAAAAAATTAAAGATTTAAATATTGCATGAGAAATTAAATGAAAAAATCCTAAGATATTTATACCTATTGATACAGTTAACATTATTAATCTTAATTGACTTAATGTAGATAAAGCAATAATTTTTTTTAAATCATACTCAACTAAAGCTCTAGTTCTTGATAAAATTATTGTAAAAGAAGAAATCAATATAATCAGAAATATAAAATGGTTATCAAATAAATACCTTAACCGAATAATTAAATATACCCCTGCTGTAACTAAAGTTGATGAATGAACTAAAGCTGATACAGGGGTAGGAGCAGCTATAGCTATCGGAAGTCAAGTAGAAAATGGAATCTGAGCTCTTTTTGTAATTCTTGCAAAAATTATTAATAATAAAATTAAATTTGAAACATTTTTTAAAATTAAAAAATTTAATGTAAAATTATTAATTAATAACCTAATTAATAAAATAATATTAATATCCCCAATTCGATTTATTAAAATTGTTACTAATCTTGAGTTTATCCTTTTTTTATTTTGATAAAATATAATTAAACAAAATGAAGATAAGCCTAACCCATCCCATCCTAATAAAATTCTTAATATATTTGGACTAAAAATTATTAAAATTATTGATAATAAAAAAATTGCTACTAAAATTATAAAACGATTAATATTTATATCTATTTTTATATACTCTATTCTATAAATTAAAACTATTGAAGAAATTATTATTACTACTCTAGAAAATACTAAAGTTATTCAATCAATTAATACAATAAATTCTAACCTAAACCTTATAATACTTAATAAGTTTCACTTAAATAAAATAATTTTATTTAATTGAATAAATACTACACCTAAAAAAAAATTAATATTTCTAAAAATAAATAAATATAATGACAAAATAATTTGAATAATTTAAAATAAACTTATAACTTTGACCCCACAAATCAATATTTTTATTTAAACTATTTAAATTAAAATAATCATAAATTTATAAATAAACAATTTAATGGAAATCAATGTATAAAAATAATTAGATATTCCCAACTATTTATACTCTTAATATTATATAAATTAAAAATTTTTCCGTGCTGAGTAGAATAAAATAAAAAAATAGAATAATAAGTTCTTAATAATATAATTATAAAAATAGGTAATATATTTAATTTAAGTCATGTTATCAATCCATTAATTAATAAGATTTCCCCAAATAAATTTAATGAAGGAGGAGCTGAAAAATTTGATGAACAAATTAAAAACCATCACATAGTAAATGAAGGCCTTAAATTAATAAGACCTTTATTAACCAGAATATTTCGTGTATTTGAATATTCATACATTAAATTAACCCCAAAAAATATTACTGAAGAACATAATCCATGTGACACCATTAATATTACACCCCCATTTATTCCTCAAAATGATAAAGTAAATATTCTAGCAACTATTATATTTATATGAACAATTGATGAATATGCTACAATAATTTTTATATCATTCTGAGTTAAACAAATAATTGAAGAAAAAATTCTTCCTATTAATATTAAAGAAACCATAAAATATCTATAATTTATCACTATATCTCTAAATATTAAAATTAAACGGTAAATACCATAACATCCCAACTTTAACATAATTCCTGCTAAAATTATAGACCCTCTAACAGGAGCCTCAACATGAGCTTTTGGTAACCATAAATGAGTAAAATACATTGGAGTTTTAATTAAAAACCCAATAAATAATCCAATAAATATAAATAAATTTTTATTAATAAAATCATTATTATAAAATATAAAATAAACAAATGAATTTGAAAAATATTTATTTATTAATATTATTAATATCAATAATAATGGTAGGGAACCAAATAATGTATATAATAATATATATATACTTGCTTGAACCCGATCAATATAAGCTCCCCACCCTATAATTATTAACATTATAGGGATTAACCTCGCTTCAAAAAAAATATAAAATATAAATATATTTATTGCTAAAAAACATACTATTAAAATTATTAATATTAATAAGATTACTGTAATAAATATATTTCTAAACTTTTTTAATAAAAATTTAAAATTTGATATAAAAGATAAATTTATAATCCACATAGTTAATAAAATCAAATTAAACCTTAAATTATCTAACCCATAAATGTAATAAATTTTTGTAAAATAAAAAATATTAATATTTATACTTATTAATAATAAAGGAATCAATATAAATATTAAATTATTTATCCAAACTTTTATATCTTTTATAACAAAATTTATAAAAAAAAAAGAAAATATTATTAATATTAACTTTATCATTTGATTAAATTTAAAGTTTTTAAATAGTCATTTCCATTGTATCGAACTAAATAAATTAACAATGATATACCTAAAATTCTTTCACAAATTATAATTGTTAAAAATAAAGATATAAAAAATATATTTAAATTTGTTGATAATAATGAAATATAAATATTAAACAATAAATTTAATATTATAAATTCTAACCTAACCAATGTCAAAAGAATATGCTTATAAAAGTAAGAAAATATTATTAAAGATTGAATAAATATCAATAAAGATAAATTAAATATATGGTCTAAAATTAAATTAAAGCTATATAGTTTAAAATTAAAAACATTAATTTTGTAAATTAAATTTAATAAATATTATTTTTAGCTATCAAAAAAATCTAAGATAATTTTAATCCCCAAGATTAATGTTTTAAATTTTAAACTATTTTTTGAAAATGATAAATTTACCTTATATTACTTTATTAGATTTTATATTACTATTTATAATATGTATTCCTTCATACACTCATAAATTTCATCCAATAAGAATAATAATATTATTAATAAGTTTCTCATTAATTTTAGTTTTAAAATTAAACTATTTAAATAGAACTTACTGATATTCCTACATTTTATTTTTATTAATAATTGGAGGAGTAATAATCTTATTTTTATACCTTACTAGAATTTCAAACAATGAATTATTTATCGTAAATTTAAAATATTACTCAAATTTTTTTCTTAAAATTTGAGTAATATTTTTTTTAATTTATATTTTAAAATTAAATTTATCTTATTTTAATGACAATTCTTTAATACTAGATAATTACCCTATTCACTCAATTTACAAAATTGAATTTACTTTTTTAAAAAATTTATTTATAAATTTTTACATTACAATCTATATATTATTTTACCTTTTTATTATAATAGTAAGAACAGTATTAATTTGTTCTAAAAATTGTATCCCTTTACGTCAAATGTATAATTATGAATTTTTTCTTAAAATCTAATCTTTTTAAAATTATAAACAAATCCCTAATTAATTTACCAACCCCAATTAATATTAATATTTGATGAAATTTTGGATCCTTGCTAGGGCTATGTTTAATAATCCAAATTTTAACAGGATTATTTTTAACAATACACTATGTACCTCATATTAACTTAGCTTTTAATAGAATTATTCATATTATACAAGATATTAATTTAGGCTGACTTATTCGTTTAATCCATTTTAATGGAGCTTCAATATTTTTTTTTTGTGTTTATACCCATATTGGACGAGGAATTTATTATGGTTCTTATAAAATTTTTTCAGTTTGAATAATTGGTGTAATAATTTTATTAATAATAATAAGAACTGCATTTATAGGATATGTTCTACCATGAGGACAAATATCATTTTGAGGAGCAACAGTTATTACAAATTTATTATCAGCAATCCCTTATTTCGGAAAAATTTTAGTTGAATGATTATGAGGTGGGTTTTCTGTTGATACCCCTACTTTAAACCGATTTTATACTTTCCATTTTTTTTTACCATTTACTCTAATTTTTTTAATTATTTTCCACTTATTTTTCCTTCATTTAAATGGATCCAACAACCCTCTAGGATTAAAAAGAAACTCCTATATAATTAAGTTCCATAAATTATTTACTTTAAAAGATTTACTAGGATTTTTAATTTTAATTTATATATTAATATATATTAGATTATTAACTCCTTTTAGCCTAGGTGACCCTGAAAATTTTATTAAAGCTAACCCTTTAATTACCCCTATTCATATCCAACCTGAATGATATTTTTTATTTGCTTATTCAATTCTACGATCAATCCCTAATAAACTTGGTGGTGTAATTTCCTTACTTTTTTCAATTTTAATTTTACTTATTGTCCCTTTAATTAATACTAATAAATTTCAAAGTAACTTATTTTACCCAATTAGTCAATCCTTATTTTGAATATTTTTTATTAATTTTATTATTTTAACATGACTAGGTATACAATTAATTGAATACCCATTTATTGAAATTGGCCAAATATTAACTTTTACATTTTTTATATATTTTTTTATTGATCCGATATCAAAAAAACTTTGAGATAAATTTATTTATACTTATTAAATTACATAAAATAATAAATTTACTGAAATTATATTTTTTAAATATAAGATAGAAAATTTAAATTTCTATTATTTTATCAATACAATTACATTTATTTTAATTTATTTATTTTATTTTTAAATTTAATTTTAAAAATTTTAACTTTTAGCCTTTTTAATTTAATTTTAATTTAATCTTTATTTAAAATTTAAATTTTAATTTTTTTTTTAATAAAAAATTTTTTAAAAATTTTTCAACTTCTTTAATTAATAAATTTTATTTTAATTTTTAGTTCATTTTTTATTTATTTAATTTTTAATTTACTAAATTTATCTTATTTATCTATTTTATTAAATTATTTAAATTATTTAAAGTTAATTTTAAATATAATCTACTAATTAATTTAGTAATTAATTTATTAATTATTCATTTTAGTTCATTTAAATCTCTTTTATTTTGATTGATATTCACTTAATTACCCTAATAATTCAATTAGACCCATTTATTAATATTAAACAAATATTAATTATTTATTTTCATTAAAAATTTACATTATCTTTACTTTTTATTATGATAATAAACTTAAAGAGTTTATATTTTAAAAATATAACATAGAAATTTTAAATTTCTATTATCTCATCAATAAAAAATCTAAAAACTTTAAAAACTTATATTATAACATATATGCTAATATATTTAATTTAATAATAATCAAATATATTCAATTTAAATATGGATCTTTATACACATACTACATCAAAATATTAATTACTCCTATTATTCATTTAATTTATTAAGAAAATATTAATATTAATCAAATACTTGTCCTAATTTATTACATTCATTTATATAATCCAGTGTATGAAATTTTTGTAAGATAATGAGCTTGAAAAAAGTTTATATTTTGAAAATATAAGATAGAAATTTAAATTTCTATTATCTAAATCAAAAATTTAAAAGTATCAAAAAAATTTTTTTTTATTTTCCCTCTCATTCATTTTTTAAAGTTATTTACTAATTATTTATCTTTATGATAAAATTTCTACTAATTTTAATTTTATAAATATACATATATCCACACATATTTATATTTATTTATATTTATTTTATATTTATTTTATATTTATTTATATTTATTTATATTTATTTATTTATATTTATTATTTATTTATATTTATTTTAATTAAAAAAAAATATATCAAAAGGTATCTTTAAACAAAATAAAAACAATATATAATTTAATAAAGAAAAAGGTAAAATATAAAATCAACATAAAAATATTAATTTATCATATCGAATACGTGGGAAAGTTATTCGAATCCATGTAATTAAAAAAATTATCAACATTATATTTAAAAAAACTATGTAAGAAAAAAAAAAATTGAAAAAAATTATTGAAATTAATAATATTATAAAAATTAACATTGAATATTCAGATAAAAAAATTATTGTAAATTTAATTTCTCCATATTCAACATTAAATCCTGACACTAATTCTGACTCTCTTTCTGATAAATCAAAAGGGGTACGATTAATTTCAGCCAATATATTAATTAATAATGCTAAAAAAATTGGATAAAATAAAAATAATAAATTTATATATTTTGAATAAATTGTAAAATTTATCAAATTTAAAGATGAAATTACATTATTTATAGATAATAAAGTGATAGCAAATGTAACCTCATAAGAAATAGACTGTGCAATTGATCGAATAGCTCCAATTATTGAAAACACTGATCTTGATGATCATCCTATAAATATTAATGGGTATACTCCTATCCTTATAATACATAAAAAATATAATGTTCTTAAATTTATATCTATAATATTATTTATAAAAGGATAAATTATTCATATTATTAACCTTAATATTAATATTAAAATTGGCGAAACAAAATATAAATATAAATTTGATTTAAAAGGGAAGAAAATCTCTTTTCTAAATAACTTCATGGCATCCCTGAAAGGCTGTAATAACCCAAATATCCCTAATTTATTTGGACCTTTACGATAATGAAATAACCCCATAATTTTTCGCTCAAATAATGTTATAAAAGCGACTGTAATTATAATTAATAGAACTACTAAAATTAATAGGATCAAAGAGGTCATTATATAAAAAACACATTGTGTTATATATTACTTGTAAAAATTAATTTTTTACATAAATAAATTCTAATTTTATCACACTTAATCTGTCAAAGTAATATTATAAATATAAAAATTATTTTTAATATTAATTCCTTTCGTACAAAAATATTAATACAAATTAAAGATAGAAACCAATCTGGCTCACGCCGATTTTAACTCAAATCATGTAAGATTTTAAAAGTCGAACAGACTTAAATTTTAAATTTTTTTCATTTTAATTTTATCTTAATTCAACATCGAGGTCATAAACTTTTTTTTATATAAGTGCTATTAAAAAAAATTATGCTGTTATCCCCTAGGTAATTAATTTTTTTAATCAAAATTTTGGATTATTTTTTCATTTATTAATGTTTTTTAAAAAAAAAGTTTATTAATTTTAATTTTTTCCCCAAAAAAATTTTTTATCAAATATTTAATTATAAATATTATTAGTAAACTATTTTAATAAAAAATAAAATTCTAAGGGGTCTTCTCGTCTTTTAATTAAATTTAAGTTTTTTTACTTAAAAATAATTTCAAATTTTTAAATAGAGACAGTTAATATTTCATGCAATCTTTCATTCAAGATTTTAATTAAAAACCTATTTATTATGCTACCTTTGTACAGTTAAAATACTGCAGCTATTTAATTTATTCATTGAGCAGATTCTATTTAATATTATTTACAATAAACTATGTTTTTGTTAAACAGTTGAATATTCAGTTATTTGCCTAGTTCCTTTACTTAATTTTTTAAGTAAATTTTTATTTTTAAAAAAAAACTTTTACTAATAAAATCATTATTATAACTTTTTGCTAATTTTAAAATTTAATTTAATAAATTTATAAACCTATTTAAATTTTTTTTTTAAAAATTAAATTATTAAATTTTTATAAATATTAAATATTATTAATCTTATATAATTCTTTTTTTTACATTGTTATATAATTAGGGTAAAGCTTATCCCTTACTCTATTAATATATCAAATTATTTAAATAAAATAATATCTTAAAATTAATATACCTAAATTAAATTTATTTATTAAATAACTAGATATTATAAAAATCGTTTAATATTTCGTTTCTAATTTTATATTTTATTTTAATATTACTACATTAATAAATTTATAAAATTAATTTTTTTTATTTCGAGAAAATTTAATTTTAATTTTCTTTTAATTTTCCCTGATACAAAAGGTAAAAAATTTATTTTACTTTAATAATTTTAAAATTTTAATTAATAACTTAATTTTAATTAAATTTTTTAAATACATATAATTAACAAAATTATTTTTAATAATTTTTAAATCTTCAACTTTATAACTAATAATTTAAAATTAATTTATATTAAAATAAAATTTACTTTTAGTATCTTAATATTGTAAATATTAAATTTTTTTATAAACTAAAATTTTAATTCTAAACACACTTTCCAGTATATTTACTTTGTTACGACTTGTCTTGTAAATTACAAGAATGACGGGCGATTTGTACCTACTCTTACTAATAATTCAAATAAAATATTTATTTTATTTTATTAATAAATTCTATTTACCTCTTTACAATAAAGAGAATAATAATAATAAAGTAATTCATTTAATCTTAACCATAAATTACGCTTTGACTTGTATTATAATTTTAAATTTTAAATTTTTTGATTTATTCATATAATAAAATATCTATACAGAAGTATATAAATTAATAGATTAAGTCTATAAAATTGTGGATTATCAAATTAATTAACAAATTCCTCTATTTATAAAAATACTGCCAAATTTTTTAAATTTAATGCTTAAACATTTAATATTTTAATTATATTTTTTACTTTAATAATAGGGTATCTAATCCTAGTTTTTTACAAAATTTTAAATTTAAATAATATCCTTAATATAATTAATTTAAATATTATATATTTAACCATAAAATATTAATTTTAATTAATTTTTTAAATAAATTAATCAAATTAACTTTAAATAAGTTTCCTATTAGTTTAACCGCAATTGCTGGCACTAATTTTATTAGAAATTTATTTATTCCTAAAAATAAATTTATTTATTTAATAAATTTATACATTAAAATTTTAATTATTTAAATTAAATATAAATTTATATATGTACTCTTAATAAAATCACTTATTTTAAAAATTAAAATTAAGTTTTTAATAAAGGTTAATTAAACATAATTTATTCTATCAAAATAACCCTTTTTTTCAGGCACTTTATTACAAAGAAGATACCTCTATATTTTGATTATGAGTCAAAAAGCTTAAATTTAGCTTATCTTAGT